AAATTTGGTAGATTTAATCATTATTTGTGTGTGAAAATTTGAGTTAATTATGCTATGTAAAAAAGTTTTGAATTTTGTGACACATACAAGAATTTAAGTCAATATTTTAATGATCAAATGAAGAAAAAAGCTTTCGTTTTTGGGGTTTGGCGAAGGATGGGGTGGGGATGGGGGGTAAGGGGGGTTTGGTAAGAGGAAATTCTGGTATAATAAATACTATGTCCTAAAGCATTAATTCACTAACACCTGAAAGTTGGTCGTGCGAAGCAAGGATATTGACTTAAAGTCCAGCTACATGGTAATTGGCTCTCTCATGCCTTGACGGCTATGCTGAGTCACAGCATCCTAAAAATAAAAAAATACCAAATGCATGGCACCACAGTTATGTTAGGCATGGGCTGATTAGACATTAATCCATCGAGATGTCTTATTTAAGGGGAACGTATGGGCGGTAACGCATTCCATGGCCCTGAAGTAAGAACCAGATGTCTGATAAAGATTCAGAAATAGCTACCCCCAAGTGTGATGGGCCCGGAGCGAGAAGAGGGGCATTGGTGGGCGGGTTGTTGGTTTCACGGAGGATGGTAGATTAATAGACCAAATGGGGTAGGGGATAGTCATATGGAAGAGAATTTAAACTGACTATATGGTGTATGTCTGATAACACAGATATATCCTTGAGCATTAACTTTCAGTCGTTTGGAATATCCATGTTGTCTAGTTATCTAGTGGAATAGTCATTGATGTCTTAAATCATGCATGTTTTAATGGAGTAGAATATACATGTGGAAATACAGTTATGCAAGATATATAATAATATGTACTTATGTAATATAAGGATATTATGTACATGCTTATATGCTAGTGGAAAATAATTTAATGCACTATATACATAGATAAGTAATTAGTACTGGAATTAAAGGGATGTTAGAAATGTGATTCTTGAGGGTCAAGGAATAGTTTAATTAGAATACCAGCTTTGGGTGTTGGTGGTGGAGTTTATTTCCTTCCTTGATGCTTTGGGGAGAATAGGTTCTCCATTTTTGGTTTACAAGACCAATGTAATGAGTATACTACCTAAGCATTTTGATATTTTTATGATTTTATTTTCTAGAATACCAGCTAATGGTATGAGAACAAGAATAATAAGGAAATATAAGATTGAGGCTAGTTGGCCAATGATGACATAGGGGTGTTCAACTGGTTGTCCTCCGATTCATGTTAAGGTAAAGAGGTCAGCTACTAGGATTCAGAAAAGGCATTGGCTGATTGGACGAAATATTATACTTCGTTGTGCGGATGTATGTAATAGGGGTAGAAGAATTAAGATGAGGATGGAGAGGATTAGGGCTAGTACACCGCCTAGTTTATTTGGGATAGAGCGTAGAATGGCGTAGGCAAAGAGAAAATATCATTCTGGTTTGATATGGGGTGGTGTATTTAATGGGTTAGCTGGGGTATAATTATCTGGGTCTCCTAGTATGTCTGGTGAAAATAAGACTAGTATTATAAGAAATAGAAATATGAGAATAAATCCTAGAATGTCTTTGATTGTGTAGTAGGGGTGAAATGGAATTTTATCTGCATTTGAGTCTAGTCCAATAGGATTGTTGGATCCTGTTTCATGTAGGAATAAGAGGTGAACAACTACTAAAGCAGTAATGATGAATGGGAGGATAAAGTGGAATGCGAAGAAGCGTGTTAGGGTAGCTTTATCTACTGAAAATCCACCTCAGATTCATTCTACTAGGGAGGTTCCTACGTATGGGATGGCTGATAGGAGATTTGTAATGACTGTAGCTCCTCAGAATGATATTTGTCCTCATGGGAGGACATATCCTATAAATGCTGTTGCTATTACGGTAAATAATAAGATAATGCCGATATTTCATGTTTCTAAGTAAGTGTATGATCCGTAGTATATTCCTCGGCCTACGTGGAGGAAGAGGCAGATAAAGAATATGGATGCTCCGTTAGCATGTAGATATCGAATAATTCATCCATAGTTAACATCTCGGCAAATGTGGGTTACTGATGAGAATGCTGTGAGGGTATCTGAAGTATAGTGTATGGCTAAAAATAGGCCTGTAAGGATTTGAAGGCCTAGACAGATTCCTAGTAGGGATCCGAAATTTCATCATACGGAGATATTTGATGGTGCTGGTAAGTCAATTAGTGAGTGGTTAATAATTTTTAGTAGTGGGTGAGATTTTCGTATGTTAGTCATTAGAGTTTCTATAGTTGAATTACAACGATGATTTTTCATGTCATTGGTCTTAGTTAAGTGCTATGTAGAAACTATGATAAATTATGTATTTATTTTTAGTGTAGCCTATGTAATAGGTTTTGTTGGGTTGGCTATTAAGCCATCTCCTATTTATGGGGGTTTAGGGTTAATTTTTAGTGGTTGTGTAGGGTGTGGGTTGGTGTTAAATTCTGGTGGTCGGTTTTTAGGTTTAATAGTGTTTTTAATTTATTTAGGTGGTATGTTGGTAGTTTTTGGGTATACTACGGCTATAGCCTCAGAAGAATATCCTGAGACATGGGGTTCTAATTGGTTAATTTTTGGTGGTATAGTATTAGGAGTTTTAATAGAAGTGGTTTTAATGTTATGATTTGGGAGTGTAGAAAATGTTGAGTTGGTTGTTGAATTTAATAATATGGGAGATTGGGTTGCTTTTGAGGGTGAGGAGATTGGTTTGGTAGGGGAAGATGGAGTAGGAGTATCTGCTATATATAGTTGTGCTGGTTGAATAGTGGTAGTAGCTGGTTGATCTCTTTTTGTTAGTATTTTTATTATTATTGAAATCACTCGTGGAAATTAGATATTTGTAGAAGTATAACTAATGTTATTGTGATAAGGAATGATAGGAAGTAGAGTTTAATTAGACTTTTTTGATTGGTGATTTTAATGGAGGCTAAGATGTTAGAGTAAGCAATTGTTTTTGGGATTGTTTTTTCTAATCAGATTAAATCTATAAGGGTTGAAGCAATGTTTTGGCTGAGTTTAAGATTTTTGTTTGGTAAAAGTCGGTGAAGAGTATAAGGGAAAAAGCCTAGTAGGGAAGAAAAGTGATGTGTTGGTGACGAAAGTTTAGGTGTTAAGAAGAATGTAAAATTATTAAGTTCTATAGCGATTGTGAAGCCTAGGATAGTGACTAGTAGGGCTGTTAATTTTATATATATGGGTATAGTTATAATGGGGTTATTTATTGGCGGGATAACTTTAGAAATTAAGAAGCCTGCAAAAATACTGCCAAGGGCGAGTCGGTTAATGGCTTTTTTTAGTTGTGGGTTGTTTTCGTTAATGGAGATAGTTGGAGGAAATCGGGGTTTAGATATGACTACGAAGAAAATAATACGCGTGCTGTAGACAGCTGTTAGGGATGTTGCGATAAGTGTGATAATAAGGGCTCAGGCGTTGGTATAAGACGTGTTTATGGCTTCAATGATTAGGTCTTTTGAGTAGAAGCCTGTAAGGAATGGGGTTCCGGTTAATGCTAAGCTTCCAATTGTTAAGCAAGAGGAGGTAAATGGTATTGGTTTGGCTAGACCTCCTATTTTTCGAATGTCTTGTTCGTTATTTAAGCTGTGAATAATAGAACCAGAGCATATGAATAACATAGCTTTAAAAAAGGCATGAGTACAGATATGAAGAAATGCTAGGTGGGGTTGGTTGATTCCTAAGGTAACTATTATTAGTCCTAATTGACTTGATGTGGAGAAGGCTACGATTTTTTTGATATCATTTTGTGTTAAAGCACAAATAGCTGTAAATAGTGTTGTTAGGGCTCCTAGGCAGAGTATTATAGTTAAAATTGTTTGGTTATTATTAGTTAGTGGGGAGAATCGGATTATTAGGAAGATTCCTGCAACTACTATTGTGCTTGAGTGGAGTAGGGCTGAGACTGGGGTTGGTCCTTCTATTGCTGATGGTAGTCAGGGGTGAAGTCCGAATTGGGCTGATTTTCCAGTTGCTGCTAGTAGTAGACCTAATAGGGGTAGGGTATTAATAGAGTTAGTGGATATAGCGAAGATTTGTTGGAGTTCTCAAGAGTTGAAATTAGTGCAGAATCAAATTATAGCTAGGATGAATCCGATATCACCAATTCGGTTATATAAGATGGCTTGTAAGGCTGCTGTGTTTGCGTCAGTGCGTCCATATCATCAGCCGATTAATAAGAATGATATAATTCCTACTCCTTCTCAGCCGATAAATAGTTGAAGTAGGTTGTTAGCTGATACTAAAATGATTATGGTTATGAGAAATATAAGAAGATATTTTATAAATCGGTCTAAGTTAGGGTCTGAGTGTATGTATCATAGGGAGAATTCTGTGATTGATCATGTGACGAATAGGGCGATTGGAATAAATAGGATAGAAAAGAAGTCAAATTTAAAGCTTATGGTGAGTTTAATTGAGTTTAATGTTATTCAGTGTCAGTTAGAGATTATGAGTTCATTGTTGAGGAGGAGAAATGATGTTAGTGGGATTAAGCTTATTAGGAATGCTAGTTTGATTGAGTTGATTACGTATTTTGGTAGATCGATTGGTTTGATTGTTTTGGTAAAGGATAGTAATAATGGGAGTGTTAGAGTTAATAAGATGAAGAAGTTAAGTGAGTGTGATATATTAATTACTTTCATTTGGAGTTGCACCAATTTTTTGGTTCCTAAGACCAGTGGATTACTACTATCCTATAAAAGTTAAGAAAGCCGTATGTTTAATTTACGGTAGCATGAGTTAGCAGTTCTTGCATTCTTTCTTGGTAAATAAGAAGTTAATACTTCTATCTTTAGATTCACAGTCTAATATTTTTTAAACTATATTTACAGTAGGGGAAACCTAAAATAAATTTTGGATTAATTGATAGGAGGATTGTTGGTAAAATGTGAAGAGCTATGATTGTTGATTCTCGTGTATGTGAAGGTAAAATGTTTTTTGTATGGTTAGTAGTCTTACCTCGTTGAGCTGAGATTAATATGTATAGGGAATATAGGGCTGTGATTAAGATGTTTATTCCTATTAGTGTAATGGTAGAGTTGGCTCATAAGAATGAGGATGTAATGATTATTAGTTCGCCGATTAAGTTAATTGAGGGTGGGAGAGCGAGGTTAGCTAGACTTCCTAATATTCATCATGTACCTATTAAAGGTAGAATTGTTTGCATGCCTCGGGCTAGAATTATAGTTCGGCTATGGATTCGTTCGTAATTAGTGTTAGCTAAGCAGAATAGTAGTGAAGAAGTCAATCCATGTGCAATTATTAGTGCTGTGGCTCCTATATAGCTTCATGGTGTTTGAATTATTACTGCGACAATTACTAGTGCTATGTGACTAACTGATGAATAAGCAATGAGTGATTTTAGGTCGGTTTGTCGTAAGCAGATTGAACTTGTTATAATTATACCTCATAGAGATAAAAGGATAAATGGATAGGCCATAGTTTTGTTGATAGGGTCAAGTAAAATGGAAATTCGTATTATACCATATCCACCTAGTTTTAGTAAAATTGCAGCTAGAATTATTGAGCCTGCAATAGGGGCTTCAACATGAGCTTTTGGAAGTCATAGGTGGATTCCGTATAGTGGTATTTTAACTATGAATGCCATTATAAAGGCGAGTCATATGATATGGTTGGATCAAGAGGAGGTATTTGTTGGTTGTTGAATATTAAGAATAATAAGGTTTATAGTTCCTATGGAATTATGGGAGTTGATTAAGGCAATTAAAAGAGGGATTGAGCCAATTAGTGTATAAAATAGAAAATAAAGTCCAGCGTTTAGACGTTCTGTTTGGTTTCCTCATCGGGTAATAATAATTAGTGTTGGGATTAATGTTGCTTCAAATAGGATATAAAATAAAATAAGTTCTGTTGCTGTAAATGTTATAATTAGTAGGATTTGTAGAGTTGTTAGTAAGGAGATATAAGTTTTTTTGTAAATTTCGGGTTCTTTTTTTAGGTGATTTTGACTGGCTAATAATATGAGTGGAAGAAGTCATGTTGTTAAGATGACTAAAGGTGAAGAGAGGGAATCTGAGAAGAATATTGTTGAGAAGTTTAAGCTAGTATCATTATATTGATTAAGTGTAAATAGTGTAATGAGGCTAATAATGAAACTGTAGGAGGTAGTATTAATTCAAATTATGTTATTTTTTGAAAGTCAGGTTAAGGGGATAATTATGATTGATGGAATTACAATTTTTAGCATTGTAAGAGATTGAGATTTTGGACATAGTCTGTTCCGTAAGAATTTGATACTATAACGAGTAGGGCTAGTCCTACAGCTGCTTCGCATGCTGCAAATACTAGGATAATAATTGGGATGATGAAAGCGAGTGAGAATTGAGAGTTTAATGAAATTAGTGAGCTTATTAGGAAAAGTGAGAGTATTATACCTTCTAAACAAAGTAGTGTTGATATTATGTGAGAGCGGAATAAGAGTGTTCCTAGTAGGGCTAGTGAGAATGCTAAGAGGAGATTAAGAAATACTGGGGACATTTGGTATACATGGTTTATATCCATGATTTAATGAGTCGAAATCATTTGTTTTGATTAAACTAATTACCACTTTATTCTGTCCATTCAAGTCCTTTATTTAGTCATTCATATAGAAGTCCTAGAATAAGGATAATGATTAAGATTAGGGCTATGATAAGAGTTGTTATTAGGTTATTAGATTGTGATGCTCATGGAAGAGGGAGGAGAAGAGCAATTTCTAAGTCAAATAGGAGAAATGTAATTGCAATAAGAAAAAATTTTATTGAGAATGGTAGACGAGCTGATCCTATTGGGTCAAATCCACATTCATATGGTCCTGCTTTTTCTGAGTAGATATTAAGTTGAGGTAGTCAAAAAGCTACAGTTACTAGAATGAGAGCTAGGATAATATTAGTTGTGAGTGCTAAAATAAGGTTTATTATTCTTTTCTGGGTTATACCAGAGCTGTCTGATTGGAAGTCAGATGTACTAGTTAATACTAAAAGAATATGAACCTCATCAATAGATAGAGACATATAGGAATAGTCATACTACGTCTACAAAATGTCAGTATCATGCTGCGGCTTCGAAACCGAAGTGATGTTTGGAGGTGAAGTGGTAATTAAATTGTCGTAGAAGGCATACTAGAAGAAATGTTGAGCCAATAATTACATGGAGTCCGTGAAATCCTGTGGCTATAAAAAAAGTTGAGCCATAAATGCCATCTGAGATAGTAAATGGTGTTTCAAAATATTCTGATGCTTGTAAAATAGTAAAGTAGAGGCCTAGTAAAATGGTAATAAGAAGAGCTTGGTTTATGTGTAGTCGTTTTCCTTCTATTAAACTATGGTGGGCTCAAGTGATAGATACTCCTGAAGCTAGTAGGACAGCTGTATTTAGGAGGGGTACTTCAAGGGGGTTTAGAGGGTTGATGCCTGTTGGGGGTCAGCAACCGCCGAGTTCAGGTGTTGGGGCTAGGCTGGAATGATAAAAAGCTCAGAAAAATCCTGCGAAGAAGAAAACTTCTGAAATAATAAATAAGATTATTCCGTAGCGTAAGCCTTTTTGAACTACAGATGTATGGTGGCCTTGGAAGGTTCCTTCACGAATTACGTCTCGTCATCATTGAATTATAGTTAATAAGTTTGTAGTAAGGCCTATAAATAGTAGGATTGTTGAATTAAAGTGAAATCATATTGCTAACCCAGAGGTTAATAAAAAAGCTGAAAGGGCTCCTGTAAGTGGTCATGGGCTTGGATTAACTATGTGGAAGGCGTGAGTTTGGTGGGTCATTAGGTGTTGTCGTGTAAATAAAGGCTTACTAGGAGGGTAAATACATAGGCTTGAATTAGTGCTACGGCAAATTCTAGAATTGTCAGTATGGTTAGGATTAAAAATGTGATTAAGGCTGTAGGGATATTAATTGATAGTAGAGCTAAAGTTGCTCCTCCAATTAGATGAATTAATAGGTGGCCAGCTGTGATATTAGCGGTTAGTCGAACTGCTAAGGCTATTGGTTGAATAAATAAACTGATTGTCTCGATAATAATTAATATGGGGATTAAAGGAATAGGTGTTCCTTGGGGAAGAAAATGGGCTAAAGCAGATTTTGTTTTGTTACGAAATCCTAGGATTACTGCTCCAGCTCAAAGGGGAATTGCTATTCCTAGATTTATAGATAGCTGAGTTGTGGGGGTAAATGTGTGTGGTAGAAGACCTAAAAGATTAGTTGAACCAATGAAGATAATTAATGAAATAAGTAGTAGGGTTCATGAACGTCCTTTTTGTGAGTGAATAGACATTATTTGTTTAATAGTTAGTTGAATAATTCATTGTTGAAGAACTACTAATCGATTGTTGTAAATACGATTAGAGTAAGAAAATATAATAGTTGGAAGTATAATGATAACAATGACAATAGGGATTCCTATTAATGTAGGGGTAGAGAAAGAGGCGAATAAATTTTCGTTCATTTTAATTCTCAAGGATTGGGGTTTTTTGTTGTGCTAATTGTTTTGGAAATGGGTGTCATGTAGAAGTTGAATTTTGAGAATTTTAGTTGAAAAATGATAAATAGGGTAATTAAGGAGAACAAAATTATGTTGAATCATGTTGATGTGTCTAGTTGTGGCATTTGTCAATGTGGAGAAAGTTATTCTCTATCTTTAACTTAAAAGGTTAACGCTAAGAGCTTCACAATGGTTAAATTATTGATACAGATCAGTCTTCAAAGTGTTTTAATGGGACTATTTCTAGGACGATTGGTATGAAGCTGTGATTAGATCCGCAAATTTCTGAGCATTGTCCGTAGAATAGGCCTGGACGAGTTGATGTTAAAGTAGCTTGGTTTAACCGTCCTGGAATAGCATCAGTTTTTAGTCCTAGGGAGGGCACTGCTCATGAGTGGAGAACGTCTTCTGAAGAAATTAGTATGCGAATTGGTAGTTCTATAGGTAATACTACTCGATTATCAACTTCTAGAAGTCGGAGTTCTCCGGGTTTTAATTCAGATGTAGGGATTATGTATGAGTCGAAGTTTAAGTCTTCATAGTCTGTATATTCATAACTTCAGTATCATTGATGTCCTAAAGTTTTTACAGTTAGGACTGGATTATTAATTTCGTCTATTAAGTATAGAATTCGTAGAGACGGTAAGGCAATTAATACAAGAATTACAGCTGGTAGAATTGTTCAAATAGTTTCTACTTCTTGGGCATCTATAGTGCTTGTGTGTGTAAGACTAGTAGTGAGTATTAGGGAAATAATGTAAAGAACTAATGAGCTAATGAGAAAAACAATTATTAGTGTATGATCATGAAAATGTATTAGTTCTTCTATAATTGGGGAGGTAGCGTCCTGAAGTCCATATTGAAACGGGTAAGCCATAAAAGATATATAGGTTATTAGCCTATAATTTAACTTTGACAAAGTTATGTAATTATTTTACTAATATCTTACAAGAAAGACATAGAGGTTATGATGTTGGCTTGAAACCAATTTTAGGGGGTTCGATTCCTTCCTTTCTTAGTTAACTTTCACATAAACTGGTTCTTCAAATGTGTGATATGGGGGAGGACATCCGTGAAGTCATTCCAGATTTGTTGTGGTTAGTTCAACTGATTCGACTTCTCGTTTTGATGCTAGAGCTTCTCAAATAATGAATACTATAATTAGAACAGCTGTTAAAGAAATAAATGATCCTATAGATGATACAATATTTCATGTAGTGTAGGCATCTGGATAATCAGAATAACGTCGTGGTATTCCTGAAAGACCTAAGAAATGTTGAGGGAAGAATGTTATATTTACTCCAACAAATATTGTGGCGAAATGAATTTTGGCTCAGGTATCATTTAGTGTGTAACCTGTGAATAATGGGAATCAGTGGATAAAACCGGCTATAATGGCAAAGACAGCACCTATGGATAAGACATAATGGAAGTGGGCAACTACATAATATGTGTCATGAAGGACAATATCTAAAGAAGAATTAGAAAGTACAATTCCTGTTAGACCTCCAATAGTAAAAAGAAAAATAAATCCTAAGGCTCATAGTATAGCTGGAGATCATTTAATATTCCCTCCGTGTAGCGTAGCTAATCAACTAAAAACTTTAACGCCAGTGGGAATAGCAATAATTATTGTGGCTGAAGTGAAATATGCTCGAGTATCAACGTCGAGTCCTACTGTAAATATGTGGTGAGCTCATACAATAAATCCTAGAAATCCAATGGATATTATTGCTCATACCATACCTATATAACCAAAGGGTTCTTTTTTACCAGAATAGTAGGTAACGATATGTGAAATAATTCCAAATCCAGGTAGAATTAAAATATATACTTCTGGATGTCCAAAGAATCAGAATAAGTGTTGATAAAGAATAGGATCTCCTCCTCCTGCTGGGTCGAAGAAGGTTGTATTTAGATTGCGGTCTGTAAGTAATATAGTAATTCCTGCTGCTAGAACTGGTAGAGATAATAGGAGAAGAACTGCTGTAATAAGGACTGATCATACAAATAGAGGGGTTTGATATTGTGTAATTGCTGGTGGTTTTATATTAATAATTGTGGTAATAAAGTTAATAGCGCCTAAGATAGATGAAACTCCTGCTAGATGTAGTGAAAAAATTGTTAGGTCTACGGAAGCCCCGGCATGGGCGAGATTGCCGGCTAGTGGGGGATATACTGTTCATCCAGTTCCAGCTCCTGCTTCTACTATAGAAGAAGCTAAAAGTAGTAAGAATGATGGTGGAAGTAATCAAAAACTTATATTATTTATTCGTGGGAAGGCTATATCAGGAGCACCAATTATTAGTGGGACAAGTCAATTTCCAAATCCTCCAATTATTATAGGTATAACTATAAAGAAAATTATAATGAATGCATGAGCTGTTACTACTACATTGTAAATTTGGTCATCTCCAAGAAGAGTTCCTGGTTGGCCCAGTTCTGCTCGGATAAGAATACTTAGGGCAGTTCCTACTATACCTGCTCAGGCACCAAATATTAGGTAAAGGGTACCAATATCTTTGTGATTTGTTGAGAATAATCAACGAGTTACGAACATAGGTAGAATGGCTGAGTAAAGCATTAGACTGTAAATCTAAAAACAGAGAATAAATTCTCTTTCTATCAGGGTCTTGAGGTGATTTTTCATGTTGAATTGCAAATTCAAAGGAGCAGCTTGCTGCTGCCAGGGCTTCTTCTCCCGCCTTTTTTTTTCTGTAAGGCGGGAGAAGTAGATTGAAGCCAGTTGTTTAGGGTATTTAGCTGTTAACTAAATTTTCGTGGGGTTGGAGCCCACCGGTCTAGGGGGATTTAGCTTAATTAAAGTGTTTGATTTGCGTTCAAAAGATGCAAGATAAATTCTTGTAATCCTTATGCAGAAGTTAAATGGTTTGATTTACTTAGGGCTTTGAAGGCCCTTGGACTGTTGTTTATCCTAAACTTCTAATATAATACGTTAATGATAGGGGATAGTGGTAAGGCTAGGGAGGAAATAATGATTAATGGGGATAGGAATAAGTTGTTTTTGTTATTGGTTTGGTGGATATTAATTTTTATGTTATTTGTTGAGGGAAATATAGTTATAGATGATGCATAGATTAATCGTGTGTAGAAGTATAGGTTGAGTAGGGCTATTATTGTTATAGATAGAGCTATGAAGATGCAGTTATTTTTTGTTAGTTCAATGATGATTATTCATTTTGGTAAAAATCCTGTGAGAGGGGGTAGTCCTCCTAGTGATAATAGGATAATTAGTGTTGTGGAAATTATTAATGGGGATTTATTTCATATTTTTGTTAGTGAAGCGATTGAAGTTGAATTATTGATGTGAATTGTAATGAATATAGAGGTAGTGAGAAATATATAGATGATAAGGTTGAGAAGTATTATAGATGGATTGTATATGGTTACTGCTACTATTCATCCTATGTGGGCGATTGAGGAGTAGGCTAGGATTTTTCGTAGTTGGGTTTGGTTGAGTCCTCCTCATCCTCCAACAAACACAGATATGATAGCTGAGAGGGGTACAATGGTTGAATTGATTGAGTAGGCGATTTGAAATAGAATTGCCAGTGGGGCAATTTTTTGTCATGTTAATAGAAGGAGACCACTTAGAATTGGAATGCCTTGTGTAACTTCGGGGACTCAAAAGTGGAAAGGAGCTAGACCAAGTTTTATTATTAGTGCTAAGAGGATTAGGGTGAAGATATAATATTCTGTGTTGTAGTGGAATTCTCATGAGCCTAAATTGTTATAATTTAAAATAATAGCTAGGAGGAAAATTATTGAGGCAGTTGCTTGGGTTAAGAAATATTTAGTTGCGGCTTCTGTTGATCGGGGGTTGGAGTTATATATTAATACAGGAATAATTGCGAGTATACTTATTTCTAGGCCAGCTCATATGAGGATTAAATGTGAACTAAGAATAGTAATGATTGATCCGAGGAAAATTGTGAGTAAAATAATGGTGAGTGCTAGTACGTTAATTAGTACGGGAAGGATTGAGACCAACATTTTCGGGGTATGGGCCCGATAGCTTATTTAGCTGACCTTACTTATTAGGATATTGTGTAATGGTAGCACGGAGATTTTTGAAGTCTTAGGTTTAGGTTCAAATCCTAAAGTTCTAGAAACAAGAGGGCTTAAACCTCTATTTTTTACTCTATCAAAGTAATTCTATTGTCAGACATGTTTCTATATGTATGGGGGGATGCTTGCTAAAATAATTGGTAGAGAAATATGTCATATGCAAAATGTTAGTGTAAGTGGAAGGAAGTTTTTTCAGAGTAAGTGTATTAATTGATCATAGCGGAATCGAGGGTATGATGCTCGAATTCATAAGAAAAGTGCTGTAAGTAATAGTGTTTTTATTATAAAGTTTAATGTGAATAGTTCTGGTAGTGTTGGTAAGATTAGGGCGCTAAGGAAAATGATAGTAGATAAAGCATTTATTAGGATAATATTTATATATTCAGCTATAAAGAATAATGCGAATGGACCTGCGGCATATTCTACGTTAAAGCCTGAGACTAGTTCTGATTCTCCTTCGGTTAGGTCGAATGGGGCTCGGTTGGTTTCTGCTAGTGTTGATACAAATCATATGAATGCTAGGGGTCAAGTAGATAAGAGAAATCATGAGGATTCTTGGGATTGGATTAATGATGATAAAGAGAATGATCCGCTTATTAGGAGAATTGAGAGAAGGATAATGGCTAGTGTTACTTCGTAAGAGATTGTTTGAGCTACTGCCCGTAATGCTCCGATTAAGGCATATTTTGAGTTTGAGGCTCAGCCTGATCATAGGATTGAATATACGGCTAGGCTTGAGGTAGCTAGAATGAATAGGGCTCCTAGGTTTAGATTAGCTAGTGGGAAGGGTATGGGGAGTGGGATTCAGAGGGAAAGTGCTAGGGTGAGGGCAAGAGTTGGGGCAATGATGAATAAGGATACTGATGATGAGAGTGGGCGCAGTGGTTCTTTAATAAATAATTTTAGTGCATCTGCGAATGGTTGAAGAACTCCGTATGGTCCAACGATGTTTGGGCCTTTACGTAGTTGTATATAACCTAAGATTTTTCGTTCCGCTAGGGTAAGAAAGGCTATGGCGATTAAGATTGGAAGAAGTGTTAGCAGTACGTTAAGGAGTGGCATTTATTAGGGAGAGGAATTGAACCTCTGATTACAAGGTTTTAAATCTTATGCATTTACCGGGCTCTGCCACCCTAATTAACCCTTATCTTGGGTAGGGTATGTAAACTTGGTATTTGAATTGAGATAATTTCATTCATTAGTTTTAGGGCGCTTTGGGTAAGTGGGCCCTATTTCTCTTGTCCTTTCGTACTGGGAGAAATGGTTAATAGATAGAAACCGACCTGGATTACTCCGGTCTGAACTCAGATCACGTAGGACTTTAATCGTTGAACAAACGAACCATTAATAGCGGCTGCACCATTGGGATGTCCTGATCCAACATCGAGGTCGTAAACCCTATTGTCGATAGGGACTCTAGAATAGGATTGCGCTGTTATCCCTGGGGTAACTTGTTCCGTTGATCAAATGTTGTTTGGATCAGTAAGTAACTTGTAATGTACTTTGACTTGTAGGTCTTAGTTTTGTTATTCGGAGGATTTTTTTTTCTCCGAGGTCACCCCAACCGAAATATTCAGTCCAAGATTTTGTTTTTTAAGCCATTAGGTGAGTGTTTAGGTAAAATGGACTGTTAAATTAAAGCTCCACAGGGTCTTCTCGTCTTATTGTTTTATACCCGCCTCTTCACGGGTAGGTCAATTTCACTGATTAGGAATAAGAGACAGTTAAATCCTCGTTAAGCCATTCATACTAGTCCCTAATTAAGGAACAAATGATTATGCTACCTTTGCACGGTCAGGATACCGCGGCCGTTTAACTTTAGTCACTGGGCAGGCTGTGCCTCTAATACTTGTAATGCTAGAGGTGATGTTTTTGGTAAACAGGCGGGGTTTGTGTTTGCCGAGTTCCTTTTATTCCTTTTAATCTTTCCTTAGTGCACTCCTGTGTTGGATTAACATTCGATTGGGTAGAGGATTTATATTTGGTTTATTTCTACTGATTGTTAACTAACAATGGTTATCCGGGTTGTTATAAGCTTGTGCTAGGAGAAATTATTCTTGTTACTCATACTAACAGTATCTCATCTATAATATTATAGATTGACCCAATGTATTTCTAGGAACTCATTTTTATTAAGGAAATTAATATAAGGTTTATGTTGAGCTTGAACGCTTTCTTAATTGATGGCTGCTTTTAAGCCAACTATGAATATTTATATATTTATTCTCTAGTTAAGGTTGTGTCCTTTATCTAAAGAGCTGTCCCTCTTTAGATTATATTTTAAATTTACATTAGGTTTAAATTTTCTTTAGGTAAATTTAAAGTTGAACTGAAATTCATTTATTGGGTAACCAGCTATCACCAAGCTCGGTAGGCTTTTCACCTCTACCTAAAAATCTTCCCACTATTTTGCCACATAGACGGGTGCATTCAAAAAATTGTTCTTAGGTAGCTCGTTTGGTTTCGGGGTTCATAGCTAAAATTCTTTGTGTTATGTTTTTTCTAGTTAATTCATTATGCAAAAGGTAAAAGGGTTAATCTTTGCTTTTTTGTACTTTTATTATGTTCTTTCATCTTTCCCTTGCGGTACTGTTTCTATAGCTCCAGATAAAAATTTCTATCTCCTATACTTTAATTTTGTTAAATGTTTTATTTAAGTTGAAAATTATAGTTTAGATTATATGTGTTTGGGCTAGGAATAGTTCAAAGTGTCCATTTGGTGGAATCTTCTGGGTGTAGGCCAGATACTTTATATTAAGTTACACTGTGATTTTTCCAAGCACACTTTCCAGTATGCTTACCTTGTTACGACTTATCTCCTCTAATATTTTTGTTGGGTTATTAAGAATATATCCAAGTTTATGTACTTGAGGAGAGCGACGGGCGGTGTGTGCATACTTCATTGCTTGTTTCAATTAAGCTCTCTATTCTTAATTTACTACTAAATCCTCCTTCACCTCTTAGTTTCATAAGAGGATCCGTAATTTTCTAAGTTAGAAAATGTAGCCCATTGCTTTCCACCTCATAGGCTACACCTTGACCTAACGTATTTACGATTATCATTGTGCTCACTATTGGACCTTGACAGGGTTCGCTGAAGATGGCGGTATATAGGCTGAATTAGCAAGGGGTGGTAAGGTATAGCGGGGTTTATCGATTATAGAACAGGCTCCTCTAGACAGGTATAAAGTACCGCCAAGTCCTTTGAGTTTTAAGCGGTGGCTAGTAGTTCTCTGGCGGGTGATTTTGTTGGAAATCACTTAAGTTTACGGCTAAGCATAGTGGGGTATCTAATCCCAGTTTGGATCTTAGCTGTCGTACATCAGGTAAACTAGAATTACTTTCGTTATTGATTTTAGTATGTTCAATGAATTTTTACATATAAGAAAAATTTTAATTCTATTTTTGTAGTTTTTTCATGTTGTACGCTTTACGCCGATGTGATTATTAGTTTGGGTTAATCGTATGACCGCGGTGGCTGGCACGAAATTTACCAACCCTAAAAGGTATAACTAAGTCAAACTTTCGTTCATAGCTTAATTTTTATCACTGCTGTTTCCCGTAGGGGCGTGGCTAGGCAAGGCGTCTTTAGCTACAATGAGTGTGCTTGATGCCCTCTCCTTTTAATCAATTAAGATTTTTAGGGATTTTTTCACTGGTGCGGGGATTCTGGCATGTGTAAGTTTACCTATAACTAATAATAAGGCCGGGACCAAACCTTTGTGTTTATGGGATTAGAGAATCCATCTAAGCATTTTCAGTGCTTTGCTTTACATTAAGCTACACTAAC